TTAAGACAATTTAAATATTCTTTATTATTAAATAAGTATTAATAGATTAAATGGCTGAAGATTAGGCGATAGATTGTAAATCTATTTATAAGAATAAATTCTTTTTAATCAAAAATTTAGTGATTAAACTAATTTTTTTTTCACAAAATTTATTTGTAATTAAATTTTATAAATCAAGAAGAATTTATTACAAATAAATAGATTAAACTAAAACTAAATTTTAATTTTACAGCTTTATAGTCAATAATGACATTAGACTGCAATTCTAAAGGAGTATAAATATAGTATTACTAAGGCTTAAAAGATTTAACTTATATTTATAGCTTTGAAGGTTATTAGTTTATTTAACTTAAAGCCTTATTTTATAATAAATTAAAATTTTTATAAAGTATAAATTTTATATTTAGCTTAAGCTAACTTACTATAAAGTTATATAGATAATAGATACTAAAATTAATCTAAATGTGGAAATAAATGATAAAATCATTATGCATTTAAATGAAATTTTGTTAACTTGCATATAGTTTGTTCAATTATTTTCATTATAGTTTAATATAAAAGCAGCAAAACATAAACGTAAATAAAAAAATAATGTGATTAAAGTTATTACTGTTATAATTGTTATTAGAGTATATTGATTATTTAAAACTAGTAATTGAATAACCAATCATTTTGGTATAAATCCAATAAATGGTGGAAGACCACCTAAGGATAATAAATTTAGAAATAATATAAATTTTAAAATTTTTGAGTTAAAAAATGAATTAAATAATTGATTAATATGATATATTTTAAAATTATTAAAGATAAATGTTAAACTAAATGATAAAAATGTATAAAAACAGAAATAAGTTATTCATATTGATTCACTAACTTGTATTGCAGCCAGTATTCATCCTAGATGATTAATTGATGAAAATGCTATTAATTTTCGTAAAGATGTTTGGTTCAATCCTCCTATTGATCCAATAATTGTTGATAGAATAATAATTGAAAAAATAAAAATATTTTGTTGAATTGTGATATATGAAATTAATATAATTGGGGCAATTTTTTGTCATGTTATTAATACTAAAGCATTTATTCATGATAACCCTTCTATAACGTTAGGGAATCAAAAATGAAAAGGGGCTGCCCCACTTTTTAATAAAAGGGAAGAATAAATGATTATATCATTATATATTGAATTTGATTGTAATATAGGGAAATTATTAAGGTATATTATAATAATAGCAAATAATAAAACAGCAGATGCAATTGCTTGAGTTAAAAAATACTTAAGAGAGGCTTCTGTTGATATTAAATTATTATCTCTTATTAGGGGGATAAAAGATAATAAATTAATTTCTAAACCTATTCAAGCTCTTAATCAAGAATTAGATGATACTGTAATTAATGTTCCTATTATTAAAATAAAAAAAAATATAATTTTGGCAGAATTATTGAAAATTAAAAAGAAAAGGATTAAAACCTTTATAAATGGGGTATGAACCCAGTAGCTTAATTAGCTTATCTTTTTATTTAATAAATAGATAAGCTATTTGTGATTTATTTTATTATTACTTTTATCAATAATTATTTTATATTTTGGTGTATGATGCACAAAAGTTTTTGATACTTTTAGAAATAGTTTAATTCTATTAAATATAATGAATGTAAAATTATTACATAATTTACCCTATCAAGGTAACCCTTTTTGTCAGGCAATTCATTAAAGGAAAATAACTTATTTGAAATGAAATAGGCTGTTTTCATTGAATTTTTTTTTTTTTTTTTTTTTTAATAGTTGATTTATTAAAAACGGGTTAAAAATAATAAAATTAGTTTATTTTATTATATTAATTAAATATAGTAAATTAATTATTATAATATTTTATTTATCTAGATAATTAAAAATTCCAATATAGACATCTCCGAGAGGTAAAAGTACAACTCATAGATAAATATATAGATGAATATAAAAAATTTAATTTTTATTATTAATTTATACAAATGTCTAACGTTAGATCAAAGTATGTGCCTATAAATGTAATATACAATTCTGTATTTTCTAATTTAAAGGGGTTTTTTAACAAAATTAATAGGCATCTATTAATTAATTAAATATTTATATACATATAGATATTTATTGATCTAACTTAGTATATGTCTTATTATTATAAAATATATTATTTAAGAAAAAAAATTTTTAAAAATTAAAAAATAAGAGGACTATTTATCAATAAATATTAAAATTTAATAAATATGAAAATTAAAAAAAAAAAAAAAAATTTAGTTTAATCTATTTATTTAATAAATTCTTAGTTATTAATTTAGTAATATTTTGTTATTAACCTAAATTTTTTTATGCTAAATAATTTAAATTAAATATAGTTATTTTATAGTTACTAGTTCTATTATATAATTTTTTTTATTTTAAATTTTCATATTTATTAAATTTTAAATTTAATTATAAATAGATATTTTATAAACAAATAATTTTTATTAAAAATTTATTAAATAAATAGATTAAACTAAATTTTTTAATTAATTTTAGTTATTATTAAGTTAATTAATTAATAATTTATATTTATTGTGTTGATTTTATATAAGCAGTTAAATTCAATGAAAGTATTTGAAATGAAATAGGCTGTTTTCATTGAATTTTTTTTAATGAGAAATGGTAAATTTGATTAGGGGTCATTTTACTTTTAAGGAGGAATTACTAATTAAGTCTTATCTTATAAAAAAACTAGTTTTATTTTTTTTTATTTAATTTTTGTTAATAACTAAGAATTTATTAAATAAATTTTGTAATTAAATTTATTTAATATTTATTGAAATAAATAATTAATTTATGTTATTAAATAAATAGATTAAACTAAATTTTTTTTTATTTTTTAATTTATTTAATTATTAAAGTTTTATTTTGGCTTATGTTTTTGTTATTGATTTATTTTATATGTAAATTTTTGTGTGAAATTTTATTTATTTTAATAATAATTAATTTTTTTTTTATTCTCAGTAATTAATTTTATAAATCAAAGAGATTTGGAATTAGTAATTTCATATAGTATTGGCTAAATTTGTGCCAGCAGCCGCGGTTATACAAATAATACAAATAAAATATTTTTGGTAAAAGTTAAATTTTTTATAAATAAAATATTTATAATTTTATTAGGTGAAATTTTAAAATTATTTATTTTTATTAAATTTTAATTGAAGCTTGTAAATTTTATTAATAAACTAGGATTAGATACCCTATTATTTAAAATGTAATTAATAAATACTAAGGTAGTAATAGTTATGTTCTTGAAACTTAAAAAATTTGGCGGTATTTTAGTCTATTCAGAGGAACCTGTCCTGTAATTGATAATCCACGATGTACCTTACTTAAATTTGTTTTTCAGTTTATATACCGTCGTTATTAGAATATCTTATTAGAGTAATAATTTTCAGTAATTTTTATTAAAATTTATATCAGATCAAGGTGTAGCTTATATTTAAGTAGAGATGGGTTACAATAAATTTATTTAAATGGATTTAAATTTGAAATTTTTTTTTGAAAGTGGATTTGATAGTAAAATTTTAAAGATTAAAGATTTGATTTTAGCTCTAAAATATGTACACATCGCCCGTCGCTCTTACTATTAAGATAAGATAAGTCGTAACATAGTAGATGTACCGGAAGGTGCCTCTAGAATGACAATTTAAAGCTTATTAAGTAAAGTATTTCATTTACATTGAAAAGATTTTTGTGCAAATCAATATAAATTGAATTTTAATATTTATTTATTAATTTTTTTTATTATTAATATAATTTATTAAAAATAATTATAAAAAATAGTGTTTTAGTAATTTTTATTGAAAAAATAATTTTAATAATAGTTTATTATGTATTGTGAAAGAATATTGAAATAAATTGAAAAATTTTTAATTAAAAAGAAAATTTAGTTTGTTGTACCTTGTGTATCAGGGTTGATCTAATAATTAATAATTATTTATTAATCTCGATTTTATAAGAGTTAATAATTTATTAAAGTTAATGTGTCAAAATTATTTTAAATAAATTATTAGAAATGAAATGTTATTCGTTTATAAAGGTATCTAGTTTTTTTAGAAATAAATTTAATTTACAAATTTTTAATTTTTAATTTATTTTTTAAATTTAAAAATTTATTAATTTGAATATTTTAAGGGATAAGCTTTAAAATAAAATATTAAAAATTATTGAATAATTTATTTAAAATGTATGCGTAGAATTAGCAATCATTTATAAGTTTGTTATAAATTATTTTATAATTTATATTATTTAATTTTGTTTTCATTGAATTTATAAAAATTTTTTTATTAATTTTAAATAAAAAGTAATAATGATCGAATTAGTATATTTAATTATTATTGTTAAAATATTTTATATTGAAAAGTTTATATAAAGAACTCGGCAAATTTATTTATACTCGCCTGTTTAACAAAAACATGTCTTTTTGAATTATATTTAAAGTCTGACCTGCCCACTGAATAATTTTAAATGGCCGCAGTATTCTGACTGTGCAAAGGTAGCATAATCATTAGTCTTTTAATTGAAGGCTGGTATGAACGGTTGGACGAAGTATAAGCTGTTTCATATAAATTTATAATAGAATTTTATATTTTAGTTAAAAAGCTAAAATTTTATTAAAAGACGAGAAGACCCTATAAATCTTTATATTTAATATTAACTAAATTTTTTTGATTTATTTTATTTTTTTAATATTAATTATTTTGTTGGGGTGATATTAAAATTTAATAAACTTTTAATTTTTTTAAAATCATTAATTTATGAATTATTGATCCATTAGTATTGATTATAAGATTAAGTTACTTTAGGGATAACAGCGTAATTTTTTTTGAGAGTTCATATCGACAAAAAAGTTTGCGACCTCGATGTTGGATTAAGGTATAATTTTGGGTGTAGCCGTTCAAAAATTAAGTCTGTTCGACTTTTAAATCCTTACATGATCTGAGTTCAGACCGGCGTAAGCCAGGTTGGTTTCTATCTTTAATAAATTGTAATATTTTAGTACGAAAGGACCAAATATTAAAATAATTATATTTTGAATAATAGAATATTATTAATATAAATAAACTATTTTGGCAGATTAGTGCAATAAATTTAGAATTTATTTATGTAGTTTATACTACAAATAGTACTTGATTTTTATGGAAATGATTTTATCTTTTGTTGGTAGATTAATTTTGGTAATTTGTGTTTTAGTAAGAGTAGCTTTTTTAACTCTTTTAGAACGTAAAGTATTAGGGTATATTCAGATTCGTAAGGGTCCTAATAAGGTTGGTTTAATAGGAATTCCTCAACCTTTTTGTGATGCAATTAAGTTATTTACTAAGGAACAAACTTATCCTCTTTTATCAAATTATATTTCTTATTATTTTTCTCCTATTTTTTCTTTATTTATTTCTTTAATTGTTTGGTTATGTATTCCTTTATTTGTAAAGTTATTTTCCTTTAATTTAGGTATCTTATTTTTTTTATGTTGTACTAGATTAGGGGTTTATGCTGTTATAGTAGCTGGTTGATCGTCTAATTCTAATTATGCTTTATTAGGTGGGTTGCGAGCTGTTGCTCAAACTATTTCTTATGAAGTTAGAATAGCTTTAGTTTTATTATCTTTTGTTTTTTTAATTGGAAGTTATAATATTTTAGATTTTTTTTACTATCAAAGTTATATTTGATTTGTTGTTATTATATTTCCAGTTAGACTTGTTTGATTTTGTATTTGTTTAGCTGAAACTAATCGAACACCTTTTGATTTTGCTGAAGGTGAATCTGAATTAGTTTCAGGATTTAATATTGAATATAGAAGTGGTGGATTTGCTTTGATTTTTATAGCTGAATATGCTAGAATTTTATTTATGAGTATATTATTTTGTGTAATTTTTTTTGGTTGTGATTTGTTTAATTTAGTATTTTATTTGAAATTGGTTTTTATTTCATTTGTTTTCATTTGAGTTCGTGGAACTTTACCTCGATTTCGTTATGATAAACTAATATATTTAGCTTGAAAGTGTTTTTTGCCTTTTTCTTTAAATTATTTATTATTTTTTATTGGTGTTAAGTTATTTTTAATATATTATATATTGTTAATTGATTTTAGTAAAGTTAATAGGAAATTTTTGTTCCTATATTATGTTTTCAAAACATATGCTTGTTCAAGCTCATTAACTAATTAATTAAATTATCTCATCATTTATTAATTAGTGGATTAATAATATAATATAGAAAGTAAATTACTGTTAAAATTTGTCCAACTAGTACATAAGGGTCTTCTACAGGTCGTGCTCCGATTCATGTTAATAGAATTACAGTAACTACTATGATTCAAAATAAAATTTTATTTACAGGATAAAATTGAATTCCCCGGAAGTTTCTTAAATGATAAAATGGTAAAATTGCTAGGATTGCAATTGATAAGACTAATGCAATAACTCCTCCTAATTTATTAGGAATAGAACGTAAAATTGCATATGCAAATAGAAAATATCATTCGGGTTGAATGTGAACTGGTGTTACTAGAGGATTAGCAGGAATGAAATTATCAGGGTCTCCTAATAAATAAGGGTTAATTAAAGTTAATAATAGAAGTGCTATAATTATAATAATAAATCCTACAATATCTTTGTACGTAAAATATGGATGGAATGGAATTTTATCAATATTAGAGTTTAATCCGATTGGATTATTAGATCCTGTTTGATGTAAAAATAATAAATGAATTAATGTTATTGCTAATACAATAAATGGTAAAATAAAATGAAATGTAAAGAATCGTGTAAGAGTGGCATTATCAACTGCAAATCCTCCTCAAACTCATTGAACTAAATCAATTCCTAAGTAAGGAATTGCAGATAATAAATTTGTAATAACTGTGGCTCCTCAGAATGATATTTGTCCTCATGGTAAAACGTAACCTATAAATGCTGTTGCTATAACTAAAAATAAAATTAGAACACCTACTAGTCATGTAGGTGTAAATAAATATGAACCATAATAAATTCCTCGACCAATATGTAGATAAATACAAATGAAGAAAAATGATGCACCATTAGCATGTAAAGTTCGTAATAATCAGCCATAATTTACATCTCGGCAGATATGATTAACACTATTGAAAGCTAAATTAATATCTGCTGTGTAATGTATAGCTAAGAAAAGTCCTGTTAGAATTTGAATAATTAAACATAATCCTAATAGTGACCCGAAGTTTCATCATGCTGAAATATTAATTGGAGCTGGAAGATCTACTAGAGCATTATTTGCAATTTTGAATAATGGATGTTGGGTTCGTAAAGGTTTGTTCATTAGTTTAATTTATTAATCGGAGGGGTCCGTAGAATAATTTAGTAATTTTTACTACTGCAATTAATGTAATTAATAAGTAATTTATTAATAAAATAGTAATTAAATTTGTTGGATAGTTGTATAATTTATGAAGATTTAGAGAATTTTCTTCTGTAAATATATTTAAATTAATTATAGTTTGTATTTCGTTATTTTGAATGAAGAATGAAATATATGATTTATCTATAAATCATCTGGTACTTATTAATAAAATGAAAATTAATATAAATGAAAAGGCTGTTTTCATTGAAAGTGAAAATATTTCATTTGATGCTAGGGATGTAACGTAAATAAATAATACTAGTACTCCTCCTAGAAAAATTAAAAATAATACATATGAGAATCAGAATCTTTTAGCTATTAATCCAGTTAGAAGACAAATTTGTAATGTTTGAATTAATAATATTAATCCTATTGCTAATGGATGATTTATTTGAATAAAAATAAGACTAGAAATCAATGTTGTTGAGTATAAAGTTAATTGTATAATATCAGGAGGTAGTTTATTTAAAATATTAATTTTGGGGATTAATGATAAAGTTATTTCTTTTCTCTTGAAGTTTTAAAAGATTAATTCTTATTTTTGATTTACAAGACCAATGTTTTTGTTAAACTATTAAAACTAATGTTAATATTATTATATTGGGGATTACCTTGTTTTTTAATTTTAATAGGAGTATTTGTTTTTGTTTTTAATCGTAAACATTTATTGTCTATACTTTTAAGATTAGAATATATTGTTTTAAGTTTATTTTTTCAATTATTTATTTATTTAAATTTAATAGATTTTAGAAGATATTTTAGAATAATATTTTTAACTTTTAGTGTTTGTGAAGGGGCTTTGGGTCTTTCAATTTTAGTATCTATAATTCGAACTCATGGAAATGATTATTTTCAATCATTTAATGTATTACAATGTTAAAATTAATTTTTATAATAATTTTTATTATACCTTTTTGTTTTATTATAAATTCATTTTGAACGGTTCAAAATTTACTATTTTTGGTAAGTTTTATTCTTATTTTAATGAATTATTGTACAAATTATTTTGTAAATGTTTCTTATTTTTTGGGATTTGATATTATTTCATATGGATTAATTTTATTAAGTTTTTGAATTTGTACCCTTATAATTACTTCTAGTGAATCTATTAATAAATATAGTAATTATGAAAATTTTTTTTTAATTAATGTGTTAATTTTATTATTATGTTTAGTTTTAACTTTTGGTAGAATAAATTTATTTATGTTTTATTTATTTTTTGAAAGAAGATTGATTCCTACTTTATTTTTAATTTTGGGTTGAGGTTATCAACCTGAACGTTTACAAGCTGGTATTTATCTTTTATTTTATACTTTATTAGTTTCTTTACCTATATTAGTAGGAATCTTTTATTTATATAATACTTTAATAACATTGAATTATTATCTTTTGATAAATTATGTTAATTGTTATGATTTATTATATTTATCTTTAATTTTAGCTTTTTTAGTTAAGATACCTATATTTTTGGTTCATTTATGACTACCAAAAGCTCATGTAGAAGCTCCTGTTTCTGGTTCAATAATTTTAGCTGGAGTTATATTAAAGTTAGGTGGATATGGATTATTACGAGTTTTTTCTTTTTTACAAGTAAGTGGTATTAAATATAACTATATTTGAATTAGAATTAGATTAATTGGGGGTGTTTTAATTAGTTTAGTTTGTTTACGTCAAACTGATTTAAAAGCTTTAATTGCATATTCTTCTGTTGCTCATATGGGAATTGTTTTAGGAGGTCTTATAACTTTAAGATATTTAGGGTTTTGTGGTTCTTATACATTAATAATTGCTCATGGACTTTGTTCTTCAGGACTTTTTTGTTTAGTTAATATCACATATGAACGGTTAGGTAGTCGAAGTTTATTAATTAATAAGGGTTTATTAAATTTTATACCTTCTATAACATTATGATGATTTTTGTTAAGAGCTTGTAATATAGCTGCACCTCCTTCTTTGAATTTATTAGGTGAAATTTGTTTATTAAATAGAATTGTTAGTTGATCTTGATTAACAATAATTTCTTTGTCTTTATTGTCTTTTTTTAGAGCTGCTTATACCCTATATTTATATGCTTATAGTCAGCATGGTAAATTATTTTCTGGAGTTTATTCGTTTAGAGGAGGTAAAATTCGGGAGTATTATTTATTATTTTTACATTGATTTCCTTTAAATTTATTAATTTTAAAGAGTGATATTTGTATAATTTGACTTTAATTTTATTTAAATAGTTTATTTAAAATATTGATTTGTGGTGTCAATGATATGATTTTTAATCATTTTAAATCGTGAGAAAGTATTTATCTATTTGTAGAATTAGATTTTTGGTTTTAATTTTATTTAGAACTAATTTTTTTTTATTTAGATTGTTAATGTTAATTAAGGATTTTTGTATATTTATTGAATGAGAAGTAGTTAGATTTAATTCTTGCAGAATTGTTATAACTTTTTTATTTGATTGAATGAGTTTATTATTTATATCTTTTGTTTTATTAATTTCTTCTTTAGTTATTTATTACAGAAAGGAATATATGGGTGGAGATGTAAATATTAATCGTTTTATTATACTAGTTCTTATATTTGTTTTGTCTATAATGTTATTAATTATTAGTCCTAATTTAATTAGAATTTTATTAGGATGAGATGGTTTGGGATTAGTTTCTTATTGTTTAGTAATTTATTTTCAAAATGTAAAATCTTATAATGCTGGTATATTAACTGCTTTATCTAATCGAATTGGTGATGTTGCCTTTTTATTAGCTATTGCTTGAATATTAAATTATGGAAGTTGAAATTATATTTTTTATTTGGAAACAATAAAAAATAGAATTGAAATAGAAATTATTGGTGGATTAATTATATTAGCTGCTATAACTAAAAGAGCACAAATTCCTTTTTCATCTTGATTACCTGCTGCAATAGCAGCTCCTACTCCTGTTTCTGCATTAGTTCATTCTTCTACTCTTGTTACTGCTGGAATTTATTTATTAATTCGGTTTAATATTTTATTATGTGATTCTTGAATAGGTCAAGTTTTACTTTTATTATCTGGTTTAACTATATTTATAGCTGGATTAGGAGCTAATTTTGAATATGACTTAAAGAAAATTATTGCTTTATCTACTTTAAGTCAGTTGGGTTTAATAATAAGAATTTTATCAATGGGATTTTATAAATTGGCTTTTTTTCATTTATTGAGTCATGCTTTATTTAAAGCATTACTGTTTATATGTGCTGGTGCTATTATTCATAATATAAATAATTCACAAGATATTCGGTTGATAGGTGGATTAGGAATTTATATACCTTTAACTTCTGGTTGTTTTAATGTTGCTAATTTAGCTTTATGCGGTATACCTTTTTTAGCTGGATTTTATTCTAAGGATTTGATTTTAGAAATTGTGTCTTTAAGTTATATTAATATATTTTCTTTTTTTCTTTATTTCTTTTCTACTGGATTAACTGTATGTTATTCTTTTCGGTTGGTTTATTACTCTATAACTGGTGAATTAAATTGTGGTTCTTTGAATATATTAAGAGATGAGGGATGAATTATGTTGCGTGGTATAAGAGGACTATTAATTATAAGTATTATTGGTGGTAGTATACTTAGATGATTAATTTTTCCTACTCCTTATATAATTTGTTTACCAATTTATTTGAAATTATTAACTTTATTTGTTTGTATTAGTGGAGGGTTATTAGGGTATTTAATTTCAAATGTATCTTTATTTTATTTTAATAAATCTTTAAATAATTATTTAGTAAGATATTTTTCTGGTTCGATGTGATTTATACCTTACATTTCTACTTATGGTGTAATTAATCCTCCTTTAGTTTTAGGAAGAGTTGTTTATAAATCTTTTGATCAAGGATGATCTGAATTTATAGGAGGACAGAATTTGTATAATAAATTAGTAGAATATTCTCAATTAGTTTATTTTTTACATAATAATAATTTAAAAATTTATCTTTTATTATTTGTTTTATGAATTACTTTCCTTTTTAGATTTTTTTTCTTATTTTATTCAAGTAGCTCAAATTGTAGAGTATAACACTGAAGATGTTAGGGTAATTGTTTAATTCTTGAATGAAGTGAACAATTTTTAGTAAGTTATATATTCATTAAAGGAAAATAACTTATTTGAAATGAAATAGGCTGTTTTCATTGAATTTTTTTTGTAATGGTTATTAGAAATAGTTTTATATAGATTTATTTATTAAATAGATTAAAGTAATAAAATTTAGTAATTTATAAAAAAAATATTTTTAATTTTACAATGAAAATGTAATGTTTTTGTTAAACTATATAAATAGAAGTATAAATGGAATTTAACCATTAAAAGATAAAAGTTAGCAGCTTTTTCTTGAACATCTTACTTCCTTAATTGGAAATTAAATTTCAGTTCTATCATTAACAGTGATATGCCTCTTTTTGGCTTCAATTAAATTAATAACTAAGAATTTATTAAATAAATAGATTAAACTAAATTTTTAATTTTAGAATAAGGGTAGTAAATTACCTAAAATTAGGTCGAAACTAATTGCAATAAATCGCTTCATATTCGTTTTTATTTATTAAATTAATAACTAAGAATTTATTAAATAAATAGATTAATAAGATAGATTGAAAATTCAATACTTTTTGAATGCAAATCAAATGTTATAATTAACTACAATCCTATATTTTATTTATATTATTTATAATGTTAATTAGATCAATTTAATATACCTTGATTTCATTCGTGATATAAACCAATAATTAAGATTATAATAAAAATAATTGATGTAATTGTTCATATTATAATGTTTGATAAGTTAATAATTAAGATTATTGGTAAAATTAAAGCAATTTCTACATCAAAAATTAAAAAAATAATTGTAATTAGGAAGAATCGTATAGAGAATGGAAGACGTGATGATGATTTTGGGTCGAACCCACATTCAAATGGGGAGCATTTTTCTCGATCTGCTATACTTTTTTTTGATAAAATAGAAGCTAAAATTATTACAATACTTGTAATTGTTATTAGAGTTAGAGCTATAATAATAATTGAGAAAATTATCTATACTACTAATTAGTAGACTTTATGATTGGAAGTCAAATATACTTTATATATTATATAGATATTGTAAAAATATTAGTTATATTATTTTATTATCCTCCTCATCAATAAATTGAAATATATAAAAATAATCAAACAATATCAACGAAATGTCAGTATCAAGCGGCTGCTTCAAAACCGAAATGATGTGTTTTTGAAAAATGATTATTTAAATGTCGGATTAAACAGATTAATAAGAAAGTTGTTCCAATTAATACATGAATTCCATGAAATCCTGTAGCCATAAAAAATGTGGATCCGTAAACTGAGTCAGCGATTGTGAACGGTGCTTCAATGTATTCATATGCTTGTAAAATAGTAAAATATACTCCTAATAATACTGTGAAGAATAATCCTTGTGTAGCTTGGGAATGATTGCCTTCTATTAAGCTATGATGAGCTCATGTTACAGTTACTCCTGAGGCTAATAAGATAGCTGTATTTAATAAAGGAATTTGAAATGGGTTGAAAGGTTTAATTCCGGCTGGTGGTCATGAAGCTCCTAATTCAATTGTTGGAGATAATCTTCTATGAAAAAAAGCTCAAAAAAATGATACAAAAAATAAAACTTCTGATAAAATAAATAAAATTATTCCTCATCGTAGACCTAATGTTACAGGTAGGGTATGTAATCCTTGGAAAGTTCCTTCACGAGAAACGTCTCGTCATCATTGATAGACAGTTAAAATAGTAATAATATTACCTAATAAGAATAATGAAATATCATATTGATGGAATCATTTAACTAAACCTGAAACTGATGTTATTGCTCCAATAGCTCCTGTTAAAGGTCATGGGCTATAATCTACTAAATGAAATGGATGATTAGCGTGTGTTGACATTATTTATAATTAATTTACTTCTCTAGAGTATAAAGTACTTAATACTGCGAATACATAGGATTGAATAATTGCTACAGCTGATTCAAGTACTAATAAAGCAATTTGAGCAATAATTAATAGTGAAATAATGGCATATGAAAGTGATGGGCCTGTATTTCCTAGAAGAGTTAATAGTAAGTGACCTGCAATTATATTAGCTGCTAATCGTACTGCTAAAGTTCCTGGTCGAATTAAATTTCTAATTGTTTCAATACATACTATGAATGGTATTAAAATTGCTGGTGTTCCTTGAGGAACTAAATGAGCAAATATATGTTGTGTATGATTAATTCAACCATAAATTATGAAACATAATCATAAAGGTAAAGCTAATGTTAAAGTTAATGTTAAATGGCTTGTGCTTGTGAAAATATAAGGGAATAATCCTATAAAATTATTGAATAAAATTAGTGAAAATAAAGAAACGAAAATAAAAGTTGATCCTGAATGTCCTGTAGCTCCTAATAAAGTTTTAAATTCTTTGTGTAAAGTTAACAAAATTGAATTTCAGAAAATATGATATCGTGAAGGTATTAATCAGTATGTTGAAGGGATTACTATTAATCCTAAAAGAGTTCTTATTCAATTAAGAGATAAATTAAAAATACTTGAGGTGGGATCAAAAACTGAGAATAGATTTGTTATCATTTTCAATTAAGAGGTTGTGTTGAAGATTTTTTAGTTGAATCAGATTTAGGGGATTGAGGAATTACAGAATAGTAATTTATTATTCTAAAAAGTATAAATGTAATTGAAAAAATAATAAATAAACTTAATCAACCAATTGGGGCTATTTGTGGAATTAAAAAATATTAATAAGCTTAATAATTTTAGTTTGACAAACTAATGTTATATATTTAACTAATTTTTTTACTATAAATATAATTTATAAATCATTAGAAGTAAGTGCTAATTTACTATAGAATGGTTTAAGAGACCAGTACTTGCTTTCAGTCATCTAATGATGAATTTACTCTATTTGTAATTCATTTAATAAAATGGTTAACAGGGATGCTTTCAATGACAATAGGCATAAAACTATGATTAGCACCACAAATTTCAGAACATTGACCGTAGAATAATCCTGGTCGATTTATTAAAAAATTAATTTGATTTAATCGTCCAGGAGTTCCATCAACCTTTACTCCAAGAGCGGGTACTGTTCATGAATGAATTACATCTGCAGCTGTTACTAAAATACGAATTTGAGAATTTATTGGTAAAATAACACGATTATCTACATCTAGTAATCGGAATCTATCTGCTGTTAATTCATTTGTTGGGATTATATATGAATCAAATTCTACATTTATAAAATCTGAATATTCATAACTTCAGTATCATTGGTGTCCAATAGCTTTTAGAGTTACTGAAGGTTCATTAATTTCGTCAATTAAATATAAAAGTCGTAAAGAAGGAAAAGCGATAAATAATAGAATAATAGCTGGCAGAATTGTTCAAATTACTTCAATAGTTTGTCCATGTAGAAGATTTCGATTTGTGTAGGAATTAAAAAATAATATAAATATTAAATAACCTACTAAAGTTGTGATTATTACTAAAATTATAAGGGTATGATCGTGAAAAAATGATAATTGTTCTATTAAGGGAGAGGCTCTATCTTGAAGGCCAAGGGCTGCTCATGTTGTCATTATATATAATATATATATATATATATATATATATTAGTAACTAAGAATTTATTAAATAAATAGATTAATATTTTATATTTATTATTCTAATAAAAGTGAAATACTTTATATATGGAGCTTAAATCCATTGCACTAATCTGCCATATTAGAAGTTAGTTAAAAGTGGTAATTCAGAATAACTATGTTCAGCAGGGGGGGTATTTTGAAGTCATTCAATTGATGAACTTAGTTGTATAGGGTAAATAACTTGTCGTTGGGAAATTATACTTTCTCAAATAATGAATAAGAAAAATAAAATACCTAATAATGAAATAGAAGATCCAATAGTTGAGATAATATTTCATGTTGTATATGCATCTGGATAATCTGAGTATCGTCGAGGTATACCTGCTAGTCCTAAGAAATGTTGAGGAAAGAACGTTAAATTTACTCCAATAAATATAATAATAAATTGACTTTTTAGTCATCTAGGATTTATATTTAATCCAGTAAGTAAAGGATATCAGTGAATAAATCCAGCTATAATTGCGAATACTGCTCCTATAGATAATACGTAGTGGAAGTGTGCTACTACATAATAAGTATCATGTAAAATAATATCTACAGATGAATTAGCAAGTATTACTCCAGTTAATCCTCCTACTGTAAATAAGAAAACAAATCCTAGAGCTCATAATATTGCTGGGGAATAATTTAATTGAGTTCCATGTAGTGTAGCTAATCAACTGAAAATTTTAATTCCTGTTGGTACTGCAATAATTATAGTTGCTGATGTAAAATATGCTCGTGTATCTACATCTATTCCAACAGTAAATATATGATGAGCTCATACAATAAATCCTAATAGTCCAATTGCTATTATTGCATAGATTATTCCTAAAGAGCCAAATGTTTCCTTTTTACCTGATTCTTGACTAATAATATGAGAAATTATTCCAAATCCAGGTAAAATTAAAATATAAACTTCTGGGTGACCAAAAAATCAAAATAAATGTTGATATAAAATTGGATCTCCTCCTCCAGCAGGATCAAAAAAAGATGTATTTAAGTTTCGGTCAGTTAATAATATAGTAATTGCACCAGCAAGTACTGGTAAAGATAAAAGTAATAATAGTGCTGTTAATACTACAGCTCATACAAATAAAGGTATTCGATCAAAGGTTATACCAGTAGATCGTATATTAATTACTGTTGTAATAAAATTTACTGCTCCTAGGATTGATGAAATTCCAGCTAGATGTAATGAAAAAATAGCTAAATCTACTGAAGCTCCTCCATGAGCGATTAGAGATGATAATGGAGGATAAACAGTTCATCCTGTACCAGCTCCGTTTTCTACCATACTACTTACTAGTAATAGTGTAAGAGAAGGAGGTAATAATCAGAATCTTATATTATTTATTCGTGGGAATGCTATATCAGGTGCTCCTAATATTAAAGGTACTAATCAATTTCCAAATCCTCCAATTATAATAGGTATTACTATAAAAAAAATTATTACAAATGCGTGAGCTGTTACAATTACATTATAAATTTGATCATCTCCAATTAAGGCTCCTGGGTGTCCTAATTCAGTTCGAATTAAAATTCTAAGAGATGTCCCTACTATTCCAGCTCATGCTCCAAAAATAAAATATAATGTTCCAATATCTTTATGATTTGTTGAGAATAATCATTGTCGCGA